ATATGTTGGTCTCGCAGAAACAATTAGGGGGTTTCAACTGATACTTTCCGGAGAATTAGATAGTCTTCCCGAGCAGGCCTTTTATTTAGTGGGTAACATCGATGAAGCTACCGCGAAAGCTATGAACTTAGAAGGGGAGAAGAAATGACCTTAAATCTTTGTGTACTGACTCCTAATCGAATTATTTGGGATTCAGAAGTGAAAGAAATCATTTTATCTACTAATAGTGGCCAAATTGGCGTATTACCAAACCACGCCCCTATTGCCACGGCGGTGGATATAGGTCTTTTGAGAATACGCCTCAATGACCAATGGTTAACGGTGGCCCTGATGGGCGGTTTCGCTAGAATAAGTAATAATGAGATCGCCATTTTAGGAAATGATGCGGAGATGAGTACTGACATTGATCCGCAAGAAGCTCAACAAGCTCTTGAAATAGCTGAAGCTAACTTGAGTAGAGCTCGAGGTAAGAGACAAGCAATTGAGGCGAATCTAGCTCTCAGACGAGCTAGGACACGAGTAGAGGCTCTGAATGTTATTTCGTACTAGTCAAAAATACATCAAAATAATAATCAAAAGAAGTTCTTTATTATTATACACTATACACCAGATTTTGATTCCGCCAATTGAAGACAATCAAGTCTAGATGATACAACGAAAAAAGAAGATGGGTAGAAAAACTTATTAGATACCATTGACTCTGGTATCTAATAAGTTCTACCTACTATTGGATTTGAACCAATGACTCCCGCCGTATGAAAGCAATACTCTAACCACTGAGTTAAGTAGGTTATTTATCATCACAAAAAAAGGACCCATCGCTTCGGGGATTATAGGTGGAATATTATTTCTAAGCAATACCAATCCGCTAACAGTAAACGGATCAGAGAGCTATCATGTGGGATCCTATCTTGACAAGAAATTATCTATATGTTAAGATATCTATGACAAGGGCTATAGCTCAGTTAGGTAGAGCACCTCGTTTACACGTGCGCCAATGCTTTTCAAGAGAGCCCATTATGCAATGAACATAATTGATCTTATTGAGAAATCGATGTCTTACTCCATAGATTCGAAGGAACAAGAGAACAATAGCCTGACAAATATTGGGTTCGGTCCGATTTGAGTGCGAATTCAGGTGCCAAATCAAATAGAACCTACCATTGATTTGCTATTTGATAAGGTAAATACCCAGTCCATTCAATGCTAGGCTTAATGAGTATAAGGGACTCAAAAGAACCTCTTTTCGTCCTATGAACTTTAAGGTGTATGAAGTCTCATATTTCATTCTTGCAGCGGAACGATGGAGACTCCATTTAACTCAGGTTGATCTAGGCCGGAGGCAGACCTAAGTCAAGGTAACCCTTCTTTGAAACACTTTGGTATTGCTCCTTCATCAGAATACAAATGATGAATCACAGAGCACATGGAGCCATCTTATTATCTTCCCATAAAGAAAAAATATGGTGGACTAACTGATCTTTACATCAATCAGTTGATGAAAGAGCCCAATGCAACAAAATGCATGTTGGGTCTTTGAAACAGTTCGAATCATTTCGATAATAATAAGTTTGATCTGTTTTACCGAGAAGGTCTACGGTTCGAGTCCGTATAGCCCTAACACATTCTATTTTTGTATAGACATTCTATTTTAGTTTAGTATAGTTTTCATTTCCTCATTAGATTAGTACTTGTTTATGGACTGACCCGTCTATTTGTCCGTAGAAATGAAAGCATTACCACATGCTCATGTGAATACATAGGGACAGGAAAATAAAAACAATAATTCATTCCAACGAATCCAATCGCTATTTGTAAAATCTAGGATAAAATACCTATCCTTCTTCCTTAATCTTCACGGGTGAATTACATATGACTTTTTTCCTGTCCATGATCAAAGAGTTACGGATATACTTTTGTTTTGGTATACCCAATCTCAGTCAATGAAAATCATGACATGCTCCTCCGTCTAAAAACTTTATCCTGACCCAGCCAAACGGAATCCTAAGTTACACGGATCTAGTACCTATTCTTTTCTTGATCTTGTATTTGTAGAAATCCCTCGACTTCAACTAATTCTTTTTTGGCCGAACAACAAACAAATTGGTTGTTTCAAATATAATGCAGAGATAATGAATTGGTCCTTAATGTATCAACGTTCCTTCGTCTATATTCTATGAATTGGGTTGGTTTGGGGATTTGGTCTGTCGAATTGTTCGACAATGTGTGATTCTTTCTATTAGAAGTATCTTATGTAGATCATTTATGATTCCACGAATTCTATCACTCTGTGCTATTTTTCATTGTGTAGTGTAAGTTTGTTCCAAAATAAACCCCCTTTTTGTAGCGAAACCTAGCCCTTCGGTTGGTCTTACTAAGTGCTATTGCCGTAACAAGTATTTTTGTTCATCCCAAATCGCGGTCTTTCTTTAGTACTCGATTCTTTTTATTTCTGAGAGGATCCGGGGGTATAGTACAGATTCCAAGTTTCGGATTTTTT